TGAATTATATGTAATGATCAATAAATTAAGTTGAATTCTATATCTACACATACCAAAAACATAGAAAAATCCGAATACCAATCTAATCGATTCTATAGATATTTGGGCTAGAGTTGACAAACAAACAAAACCAGCAATATACTTTATTAGTATCGCATAGAAATCTAAATGGGGCGTGGCCAAGTGGTAAGGCAACGGGTTTTGGTCCCGCTATTCGGAGGTTCGAATCCTTCCGTCCCAGAACATATATATTCTCTGACAATATAGATTGCTTTTTTAACAATGTTCTGTTTAAAATCGAAATGTTAGCTGGAATGTGATTGTTGTTTCTGATTTTTTTCTTCGATGAATCGTTTTTTTTTTTCAAAAACTGAATCGAGATACGAAAGAATCCATATTCCCTATCTCATATTCTCTACCCCCTAAATTAGCCTAATTAGATTCAATTTTCTTTTTTGTAGATTTCTTGACTTTTCGCCAAGAGGGGGTTTTTGGTACTAATTCAATTCACTAAGTCTCTTAATTCTTAATCAATGAGGTAGGCTAAAATAGAAAAAAAGGGGCAAAAACTGGACTTAATCTGGGCTTGTTTGGCTTTGTGCCCAGACAGCTCGCATTTCGTAAAAATAAAAAAGACTAGGACATCCCCTTCTTTTGATTTATGCTGCATCAGTCCCATAGAATGGGGTAGATAGGAGTTAATCAGTGATGGGAAGGCGTTCATTTCAATATCTATAAACAGTGACAATTGCTCAGTCTATTTGATCGAATTGATCGATAGGAAACCCTCCCCATTCTTTGGATTTTATCAATCAGATGAAAAAAAAAAAAGACTTATCTTTTTTCCTAAGATGATCAAAAGTTATTTTTAACTATCAAATTTTCTTGGAATAATGATGTCGAGAGGGGAACTTTCGAAATTGATTCGAAATTTCGAAAGAGAAATAGTTTAAATCATTCCTTAGAAGCTGAATCTTTCTCTCCTATTAAGTCACGTGAAGATGCAGAATCAAAAAGAATTCGTTTATTCGTCTTATTTTATTTATATAAATAAATTATTTATTATATATATTTATTAATTAATATTATAATGTTAGACAATTTAATATTAGCGATGGGGTCTTACTAAGACTTCTTCAGAAAAATATTTATCCACCTATATCTATAGTATTATTTATATCTATAGACTATAGATATAGAAGATATAGAAAATACTTTAGATTATGGTGTTTATACATCAGCCCAACCAATGACTATTCATGATTCCATAATTGAATCAATTCCATACCGGTTCTTAGAGGAATGTTATGGTAAAACTTCGTTTGAAACGATGTGGTAGAAAGCAACGTGCGACTTGAAGGACACGATCCGTTGTGGATTTGTACATCCACCATTTTTTGTAGGAATGAAGGTGCTCTTAGCTCGACATCATGGGTTCTGTTTCACTAGAACCCCTCGTTTTTTGTTGTCTTGGAATGTAAATAGTCCATGATGGAGCTCGAGTAGAAAGTATTAATTTATTTCTCGGGGCAAGGGTCTAGGGTTAATGCCAATCAATAAAAAAATTGAAACAACTTCGTAAATATATCTTAGGTATGGAAATCGAAAGAATCCAATTCGAGCAAGTTTAAAATGAAAAAATTTATTGGAATTGATCAAACTTTTTCGATCCAAAGTGTTTCACGAGGGAATCCATCATCTTGTAGGATTCTTTCATAAAAATCGCAAAAAGGGTATGTTGCTGCCATTTTGAAAGGATTAAAAAGCACCGAAGTAATGTCTAAACCCAATGATTTAAAATAAAACAAAGATAAAGGATCCCAGAACAAGGAAACACCTTTTTAATTGTCTTAATAACTGGATCAGACTGAAGAATCCGATTTTAAACGAGACAAACAAAAAAGGAGGAAAGACCGCTCAATAAATGAAAGTGCCGAAAGATTTTCCTTTGAACTGTTTGAAAGTTATCCAACTTGAGTTATGAGAGTATGAATGGTTTCTTTTTCATTTTAAGGAAGAACGAAGAAAAAAAGACTTAGATCTTTAATTGCTTTGATCATTTTATGGATCCAGTTGTCATTTCTTAGATAGAATTCCATACAGAGACAAAACTTCGAATCAATCATTTTTCTCGAGCCGTACGAGGAGAAAGCTTCCTATACGTTTCTAGGGGGGGTGTTGTTCATCTACATCTATCCCAATGAGCCGTCTATCGAATCGTTGCAATTGATGTTCGATCCCGAAGAGAAGGAAAAGATCTTCAGAAAGTGGGTTTTTATGATCCGATAAAGAATCAAACTTATTTAAATGTTCCTGCTATTTTATATTTCCTTGAAAAAGGGGCTCAACCTACAGAAACTGTTCAGGATATTTTAAAGAAGGCAGAGGTTTTTAAGGAACTTCGTCTTAATCAACCGAAATTCAATTAAGGAAATAAATTAAGGAAATACAAAAAAGGGGGTAGTGATTTGTATATAACTTTGTATGACTTTTCTCTTCT